AGTTCAGTCTCTTTCCACGAATTCGTGAATTAGACAGGATTCTTTATTACAGAATAAAACCAAATCAAAAGTCATGGCTCAATCTTCATAAATTTCATCGGAAATGTGTGAAATACTTATAAAAAAAGCGGGAGAGAGAAAAAAGATGCCGGGTCATTTGTCTGCTTGGCTAGTCAAGCACGGGCTAATTTATAGATCTTTGGGCTTTGATTACCACGGAATAGAGACTTTCCAAATAAAGGCCGAGGATTGGCATTCCATTGCTGTCATTTTTTATGTATATGGTTACAATTATCTACGCTCCCAGTGTGCCTATGATGTAGCACCAGGCGGACTGTTAGCTAGTGTGTATCATCTTACGAGAATAAAGTATGGCGTGGATCAACCCGAAGAGGTATGTATAAAAGTATTTGCCTCGAGGAGGGATCCGAGAATTCCGTCTGTTTTCTGGGTTTGGAAAAGTGTGGATTTTCAAGAACGGGAATCCTACGATATGGTGGGAATCTCTTATTCTAATCATCCACGTTTGAAACGTATTTTAATGCCTGAAAGTTGGGTAGGGTGGCCTTTGCGTAAAGATTATATTGCCCCCAAATTTTATGAAATCCAAGATGCTCATTGAATGATAAAACATGGATCTTCACTTCTAGAATTCTATAGATTCTAGGCTCTGTTCTCGGTGAAACATAGGAATTTAGGTCTCATTTGTAGTCTGGCTAGAATAACAAACAAGACAAGACACTTAGGGCTTCATTGGGATTCTCAACTTTGAAAGATACTTATTTCGGATAATCCAAGCCAATAGGATGAACCAAATGAGTTCTGCATCATGAACTTTGTCGTGCGCACATCACTTAGACGGACTCTAATAAAGTCATGTAATGTGGGAGGCAATGCAAAAATAGAATTTGAAAAAAAAAAATACAAGGGAATGAAAGGATATCGGATTTTATTTCTATTCGTTTTTTTTGAAGGAGAGGATAAATCAACTCAAAAGAATAGAAATCTACAGTCTCATTTCTTAGATACTTTGTATAAGAAAGTCTTTACCCATCTATCAAACCAAAATAGATGGGATATCTCTCTAAAAACCGAGAGGTATTATTATCTAGCCTCTTTATGAATTTAATCAAAATGTATCTCGATTCATATCAATTACTTTATAGAGGCTCAGCCAAATGAATCGTGTGTCAGGAACCAGATTTGAACTGGTGACACGAGGATTTTCAGTCCTCTGCTCTACCAGCTGAGCTATCCCGACTATTCCCGATACTGCATCCTCATTTTACTAGAGAAGTTGGGTATATGTCAATTGAAAGGATATTAGAAAGTCTCGTCCCGGTCCCGGAATTTATTGGATCGTCAAAAGAACAGCTTAGTAAGTTTCCGGATGAATAAAAATCTCCATTGTGAATCATTCAAATTCAAATGGGGATTCCTTGCTCAAAGATGTTCATTTGTACACGTATAATCTATCCCACAAAACTCGTGCGAAGAGAAAAACCTTTCCGCTCAGAGTGGTTTGTAAAAGCGTAGGTGAATGGGAAAGAGAAGGAATTTGGAAGCGCTAACGAAAAAAAGGATCCATATAAAGAAAAGGATAGACTCAAGCGTTAGACAGCGAAATGGGCTCTTTGGGGATAGAGGGACTTGAACCCTCACGATTTCTAAAATCGACGGATTTTCCTCTTACTATAAATTGCATTGTTGCCAATATTGACATGTAGAATGGGACTCTATCTTTATTCTCGTCCAATGACTCAATTCTTCAAACGATCTATCAGACTCTGCAGTGAATGATTTGTCTCTTTATTCTTCAATCTGAATCGATTCACAAGAATTCTTCCATTTTTCATATAACAAATACAGATTCGAGTCGTCATTAATCATTTGATATTTTATAGTATTTCAGTACGCATACCTTACCTATGTATATTATCTAGGGTTATCCTTCACTCTTTCTGAAGTTTCAAGAGAAAGATTCCTTTACCAACGTAAGACAATCAACTCCATTTGTTAGAACAGCTTCCATTGAGTCTCTGCACCTATCCTTTTTGATTTTCGCTTTCCGAACCTTTCTTTGTTTTCCGAAAACAGGATTTGGCTCAGGATTGCCCATTTTTGTTAATTCCAGGGTTTCTCTGAATTTGAAAGTTCTCACTTAGTAAGTTTCCCTACCAAGGCTCAATCCAATTAAGTCCGTAGCGTCTACCAATTTCGCCATATCCCCCTTTGAGATTATGATCTCACTGTGATGTCCTTCCCACTTGTCTTTTATTTCTACCGACACTATTGAATTTAGTAGAGACTTATTGCTATCTCGAAAAAGTCTTTTCTCATCTTTGCTTTTTGGTCCAATCAAAAACGATTTTATCATTTATGTCTCTACAATTCAATATAAGTGGATCCATCCCATAGATCTATATGTCCTCCTTCCGATCACTTTTCTATCTAATTTACATTACTTAAACGGTCGATTTTTCGTCCTAAATTCCACCTTTCCGAATGAAAGCGGCGGCATGTCTCATTTGTTATAACTAAGAATTCCATTCAAAAATTAGAATTTGCAAGATAGATGATAGGGAAGAAAAGAGAGAAGGGTAATCAAAAGAATTTCAAATGTCGGTTGAATTCAAAAAAAAAAAAAATTATTGAATATTTATTAATTTCTTATTCAATAATCTATAATATTATTGTGAGAAAAAAGTCGAAATTCGATAGGCCAAAATTAATCGTTATGTTCTATAAGATTTCAGATTTTTTGAAATTATATATTTTCTTGTTTTTGATTCATATTTATTATGAATAGCTCAGAATTTCAAAAAAATTGTATTCTAATTAGTTAATAGCAAGCAAGGATTCTGAGAGTTTATTGAATTCCTAGGCGTGTTGAATTTCTCGTATGTCAGCCTACTTAGCTCAGAGGGTAGAGCATGGCATTTGTAATGCGATGGTCATCGGTTCGATTCCGATAGTAGGCTTGTCTCTCTTTCTTTTTTTGATTTTTCATCATTGAGAATGTCCTTTTGAAATCAAAGACTAGTGAAAAAAATGTCTTCCGCTTTTGCTAAAAGTCATCGATTTCTATTAGGTTATAGGAACTTCCAACTTAGGACATAAAAAGATCCTTTTCTTTTTCTATATCTATATAGAGAATATAAAGGAAAGAGCTGGATATTTCTTTATCTTTTTCTTTTTCTATATCTATATAAAAAATATAAAGGATATTTCTTTATCCAATTCATCTCGTTATTCTTTAATAGTACATTTGAGTCACTTTCACTTCATTTCTCATTTAGTTCAGTTTGAGTTTAGTTTTATTCTGTAAAATGAAATTTAATCAATAAGAGTGAAATATAAATAAGAGGAAGGAGTCTTTATGTCACGTTACCGAGGACCTTGTTTCAAAAAAATACGCCGGCTGGGGGCTTTACCGGGCCTAACTAATAAAAGTCCTAAAGACCGAAAGGATCGTAGAAACCAATCGGGGTCTTGGAAACAACCCCAATATCGTATTCGCCTAGAAGAAAAACAAAAATTGCGTTTTCATTATGGTCTTACAGAACGCCAATTGCTTAAATACGTTCGTATCGCCGGAAAGGCCAAAGGTCCGACAGGTCAGGTTTTACTACAATTACTCGAAATGCGCTTGGATAACATTCTTTTTCGATTGGGTATGGCTCCGACTATTCCTGGAGCTCGCCAATTAGTTAACCATCGACATATTTTAGTAAATGGTCGGATCGTAGACATACCAAGTTATCGCTGCAAACCCCGAGATACTATTACGGCAAAGGATGACGGAAAATCTAAAGTTCTAATTCAAAATTCTCTCGATTCCTCTCCTCACGAGGAATTACCAAACCATTTAACTTTTGACCCAGTGCAATCTAAAGGATTAGTCAATCAAATAATAGATAGTAAATGGGTCGGTTTGGAAATAAATGAATTGCTAGTCGTAGAATATTATTCTCGTCAGACTTAAACCGAACGTTTTCTAATAAGGTAAAGTGCGGACAACTTTGCTCCCTTTCGGCGAAGTAAATTAACCTAAGGTTAAGAGAAAGAAGGGTTTGAGCCGTATTTTTCTCTTATTTCGGTATCATAGATCGAGAGGGAGATTTTCTTTCCTTATCTCCCCCTTTCTTTCCAGTCTTTTACGTGCCATAGCCATTAGGAATAGAGAATCTATATCAAAGAACGGTCTAACTGTATGGAAGACTGATATCAATTCTTATTTGATCTATTGTGGTTAGTAAGATCGGTGCCTTAGGTGAAGGTACGGAAAGAGAGGGATTCGAACCCTCGGTAAACAAAAGCCTACATAGCAGTTCCAATGCTACGCCTTGAACCACTCGGCCATCTCTCCTACATAATGATTATGACCCAAAAACCGAGTGAATTGCGAGTCATTTATCTGAATTATTGGGTAGGTCCGACTAATCAACTCTAACGATAAAAAGCTATCAAAATAGAAAATTTTGGATCCAAGTCAAAGAAAGATCTTTCCTTCGAGGCTCCCGAGATAAAGAGAAAATTGCTTTACTTGCGAAAACGGTTAACTCTTCCTGTTTGACAAAACAAGGTTCTCTTCTTTGTCGGCGTATCCCTTTCTTCCCGATTCAATCACGAAATTATAAATTAGAACAAATCGACCGATTGAGGGATCTATATTTTATAGACGCGGATTAATGGATCTCTTTAGATCATCATTCTAGTTAGACTACGATTCGATACCCTAAGACTTCTCATCCAATCCAGGTTTCGAGTTATCAACAACAAACTCCTAGGCCATCGATCTAGTACAAATTCCTAAACTATCTTTTCTATGGGATTATTTTTCTATTTGGATTGTCTCGTGTATCCCCGCTATGTACACAAGACAAAATAAAATAGGCGGTTATTCTCTTCTCATCATAGACTGATTATGAGTATTCGATCCTTTTTCTTCTTTGGATCCTAATTCCATCAAAATTTCTTGGGTTCTTCTAATCTCTAACTTCAATGTCATCGGCATCGTTTCCTTCGTTGGTTATACGATTCCATTAGAATGAAATCGAATCAGGTTGCACTATTTTGTTTTTAGTTCTTATCAATTCCTGTGAAAAGGAACAATTTGAATAGTGAATAGTTGAATAGAAGGCACATATTTTTTTATTTTGAATGACTCTAATTTTATGTTATTTCGTACTGTACCATTCTTTTCGTTGTGGGATCCTGTTTCCATGAGCGAGAGGGAATGCTAAGAATTTTCGAATGGATTGCTGCCTATGCCTAGACCACGGATAAATGGAAATTTTATTGATAAGACCTTTTCAATTGTAGCCAATATCTTATTACGAATAATTCCGACAACTTCAGGAGAAAAAGAGGCATTTACCTATTACAGAGATGGTGCGATTTGATTTTTTAATTCCTCTTCGTCTTACGAGAAAGACACACGATTCTGGATCGGGATAAAAAGAAAAAGAAATCTACGCTTGTTGAAGGTAAAGTTTGGAAATAGAACAACTCCTTCTGTTGTGTATCCTCGATTAATGCAGCCTCAGATACTAAGTTTGAATTGTCGATTCTAGTATTGAGCGAAGGTTTATACCTATCGGTTCCTTATTACAGGTCAATCCTACGCTACTAGTACCAATAGGCAGCATAGGGGAAGAAGCACTACACCCCGGAATCCATAAACAAAAACTTTGTGAGACATTATCCCTTTCCTTAGCAGGCTCGGGACTACGAAGAATGGTTGGGACAACAAACATCCATCGTGTTTGTATTTTGGATACCCGTAGAACCATCGAAGGCTGTTGAAGTGACTCATTCCCGGAAATTCGGGGGCGCTGAGAACAAAGAAATTGTTGGAGTTATCATTTCTCTCTAGTACCAATATGCTCGATGTTAAGAAAGGATCTCTTGCAGGAAGGTTGGCTAGAGATTTCGTGTAAAAACACCAGCCCTGTTCAGTTCATAATGAGAATATTTTCATCTTTTTTGATTCCCTGTAGTATTTTCATTATGCACATAAGAGAGGAGCCGTATGAGATGAAAATCTCATGTACGGTTCTGGAACGGAGATTCTTTGAATTGAATGACGACCGTAACGGATGTTGGCGCAATCCGAAGGAAATTATGCGGAAGCTTTGCAGAATTATTATGAAGCTATGCGACTAGAAATTGATCCCTATGACCGAAGTTATATACTTTATAACATAGGACTTATCCACACAAGTAACGGAGAACATACGAAAGCTTTGGAATATTATTTTCGAGCGCTAGAACGAAACCCATTCTTACCACAAGCTTTTAATAATATGGCCGTGATCTGTCATTACGTGCGACTATCTCCACTATAGAAAGAAAGGGGGAAAGAAAGATCAAATCCGCTAGTAAAGACTAGAAAAATAGGCTTTCTACCTATGCATCGTCTAAATGAACGATTTTTATGAGCTGTAGAAAAGAAAGAACCTTCTTCGAAGTCGAAATATGAAGAAAGAGATATGCCCAGCTGTTTTCTTCTATGGATAAAGGATCTAATTGATAGAGTAAGCGCCGTAAAGATCAATTCGCGGAGTTTTGTACCGATACAATACTCACTGCTTACTTAGGTCATGATGTGCAATAAATGTTAGGAATCCACTTATGTAATAGAGTGGACCTACTAACGACTAAAGTATTGAGCAGCGGTGTAGGATCAGATCCCAAAGATAGTGAGTCTTTCCTTGAAAGTCTTTTTCAAAAATTCTATAGAAAGTTCGATATAAGATGAAATCGAGATAGTTACCTTTCAGAAAATTCGAACGATAGGATAAATCCTATGCTTTAGTCGTAGGAAGGTGGGAGCGAAGATAAAACTAAAACAGATTATTCATCCAAATTTCAGATTTAAGTTTGAAACTCATCTCATTAGCTTCTTTTGGTTAACACGAAAAATGGGATAGATCTATGAGAAAGCTTATTCAATTCAATAGGGTCGACTACAATTAGATACCAAAAGAGTTGACTGCCGAGCCGTATGAGGTAGGAAACTCTCAAGTACGGTTCGAAGGGAAGGAATTAACCAGCCTATTCCGACCGGGGAGAACAGGCCATTCGACAGGGAGATTCTGACATTGCAGAGGCTTGGTTCGATCAAGCCGCTGAGTATTGGAAACAAGCTATAGCACTTACTCCTAGTAATTATATTGAAGCGCATAATTGGTTGAAGATAACGAGGCGTTTCGAATAAAAGATGACACCATTTCTTTCTTGGAATTCATTTCGTGGAATTCCTTGTTTGGTAACCCCCTCAGTCAACTAAAATCAAGCATTCCTCTGGGAAGAACCAATCAAGGAATTTCATTATATCCCTTCTAAGCCTTCGAGTTCGTCTGCAAGTTCGTAGGGATAAAAGAGAGACAGAGAACGTCCCAACTATACTTTATTCTTCTCTTTTTTTTTTTCTATAAAAACCTGACTCTGAAAGCGACTAAAAGAGACTTGGAATCGCTGAATCTAGATCCCAGA